TAAAGTTTTCATTCACTTTCCTTCCTTATCTGAGAGGAGTCCCCTCGCTTAGGGGCTGAAAAACACCAAATGATGGTGCAATGGGGAGCGGGAGTCGAACCCAATTCTTCCACGCACGACCCGATGACAACTGAGTCAAAAAACTTGCGTACGATAACTTGACTGAGCGAAATGAAAAATGTCGATACCGCTACTGCCTAGGCGCCCCCCATGTAGTTGGAATGGGAGGTGACCTTCGAAACACTCGCCATTGGGCAATCTCCGGGCGTAAAGGCTTGTTTCAAGCTAGTACTACTGATCACTCTATCGAACTCCGAACTGCCTTTCATGCGATAGAAGTAGCAAGTTTCATACTCCAGCCCCGGGGATTCCATTTCGATCCAAACCTGCCAGCCCACATCTATTTATTATATGATTATATATATATATGATGTATATACGAAATGGTGAGTTCTACCTTTTTTTTAGTCAAAGGTAAGGTCTTCGAAACAACCGTGTATTTATTTTCATAGTTGACGAGGGGCCCTCTTAGGTAATAAATGGCCTTTTCCTTCTTACCATCATCATCGTGTTGTGCAAGGATGGCTCTTTGCCACCGTGGTGGAGTAGTAGAAGTGGCCTTCCTGGGACAGGAGGCGAGAGTATTGGAGCATTTATCAAGTAGTGTTTGATGGAGTCGAAAGCTTTCTGTTTCGTCCCATATTAATTCGGCTCCGTTTAAGAGCTTTTAGAAAGGTTCGCATCGATCGGAATGCTGAGGGATGAACCTGCGAATGAATTGAAGTCTGCCAATGAGACCGCGCTGTTCTTTGAGATTCTTTGGCGAAGGCATCTCGAGCACGCACCTTGGACGTATCAACTTCTATCCCCCGTTTGCTGACAATAAAGCCGAGGAGCATTCCGGCAGATACACCTCAGCATTTCTTTGGATTCATCTTGAGCTTGTATTTTAGGAGGACTCGACGAAGGGCTTCATGGAACCCGTGTCTTGGATTGAAAAAGGATGTCGTATACATAAACCCCCATGCAGTCGTGTATCATATCATGGAAAGATGGCCGTCATGGTCCTTTGATATGCGGCTCCAGCATTTTGAAGTCCGAATGGCATGACAACGTAGCAGTAGGTTCCCCGGGATGTAGTGAATGATGTCTTTTCTTGGTCTTCTTTAGCGAGCTTAATCTGGTTATACCCAGGCGTCCATGAATGACAAGATTTCGTGGCCTGCGGTGTTATCCACGAAGATATCAATGTGTGGCAGTAGAAAGTCATCTTAAAGGCAAGCCTTAAGGTCTCGGAAATCAATGCAAACACAAACTTGTCTTCTTCTTCGCCGGTGACTAATTAATTGGTTCAGGGTAGCTACTAAAAATATTAAATGGACTCGAATGCGCGGCTGCATGCGATAGGTGGAACTTAAACTACCTCTGTTGCCCTTCCTTCGGAACCTCCACCACCTCTTGCAAAACAACGTAGCCACCCTCACCTCCGCTTCACGCGCTACTTCACTTTATTGAACCCGCCCTCTATCATGTAAGGCGCGCATACTCTTCTTATAGCAAAAGGATATGACTCATGTTAATAGGAGGGAGATTGACCCACTCACTGCGCGGACGGACGCCGGACGTTTGCCCGCCTTCGGTTATTAGCAATCAACCTTTTTTTATACAACCTCCATGGTATGATCGAGGCATGCCCTATCTATGCTATCTTCTTCAAAAGAGGTCGATCTTCCTGATCAATAGCTCTAGATTCTTAACATAGTGGATTTGCGGTACTATTGCTTCAGAGAAAGGGCAGGCCTGGCTTTTACGTAAGGACTACCCCCAATTTCTATGAAATACAAGATGCTCATTGAATGATAAGAAACGAATGTTCACGTATATGACACAACTCCTGATTTCAAGTAAAGGAATACTTTAACGTTCAGTTCTAGATGAAACAGAGTCACTTAATTCTAATTCGTATTTTGGATGAGCTAAAAGAGGGTTCATTGATATTATTCCCCAACACCATTTTGAAGATATCCATTTTTGATAAGCAGAGACAATAGAATGAATCAAAAGGGTTCTGTACCATGAACTTTGTACCGCGCATATCACGTAGATAAATCCCAGAAAGTCAAACAAGTAAGTGTGCCCCCCCCCCCCCCTAGACAATAAAATATGTTAACATGAGGAGGAACATATTTACTAGTTATATCATCTGCAATCGTCTTTTTCTCGAGACGCTCTTCGAACCAGTCATACACTTTTTTGAGATAGATAAACCAAGGTAACTCCCCCTCCCGAGAACCGTATATGAGAATTTAATATCGTACGGCTCAAGCAAAAACATACAAATACTCTTTCAACGGATATGTCATAGAAAATGAAAACTTTTTAGCCACTTGATTCAATCTACCCCGAAGACCCGAAGAAATAAAAATCCGGAATCTGTTCCTTGTGATGATAATGCAAAAAAATATAAAGTTAGCTCATCCGTCTTTCTTTTTTATATTGATTATTACAGGCCTCTGGAATCTTATCTTCCCAAAAATAGTATTTGTTTTTACTTTTTTTGCGTAATGAAAAAATTGACTATTGTTTGACTTTTGATAGGCTTGTTGAGACCCTATAAATCAATTAAAACCTCAGATTCATACTAGAACCACGATGATTCATCAATAAGTCCAAAAACAAAGCTCAAAAGTTCTCTGAGTAAGAACCATTTGATCATCACTTATTTAATGAATAGATGTAATGACTCAACAAAATCCAGAGAAATAGTTGTACTTCCGTCAAAACACATAGTTCTGAAAGAATAAAAATGGTTTTATTTAGGCCTTTTTACATTTTTTTTCGGAGTCCGGTTACGAGGTTTGAATAGTAGGTATGAATCATAGTTCAAATATTTCTTTTCTTGATCTATTCGATATATTCCGTGCTCCGGAAACTTTTTTAAATATAAATATCCGACGAGGGAGAATCATCTCTATCAAGATGACAGATCCATTTTCTGTATATCAATAGGATCAATTATAACAAGTCACACACTCATATTCCGCAAATACCGAAACAAAGATATTTCACGGTAAAACTACCAACCAAAATAGACTAGAAATCCGAGTCCTAAGTTTTTTGACTAGTACTTCATTGCCCAGATCTAGAACTACCCTCAACTGTTTGTGTAGCCATAAATACTATATCATTGGTTAAGATCTGTTGACTTTGTATACCATTTCGTTGTAGTTGTAAATAAACTATCTTATTGTAGATCCATCGCTATTTTTAAATCTAATAATGGAAACAGCGACCTTAGTCGCCATCTCCATATCTGGTTTACTTGTAAGTGGGTACGCCTTATATACTGTAAAAGGCTATCCTCCCAACAACAACCCCTTCTCTCTTTCCGGTCCCTGACGGCTATTCGAAAAGCAACAGGGGGTTCCTTTTGTGTTGAAGGCGGTCTCATGGACCGGTCGCCTTTGGTACTTTTGTAGTCAATTTAGTTCAAACTAAACTAAATAATAAAAAAGGGCTATAAGTAGGCCGTTTGCTATTGCTATAAAGGCTGCTCGCCTTTTGACGGCTTGGCTTCGCTATCGCTCTCATGTAGTGGTCGGCCTTAAAAGAAAAGGAGTCTTCTTACCATACCAGAATGCCTACAGACGTTAAGCTTCGCCAGAAGCAAGACGAGACAGGATTGAACCTACGTAGACAAGGCTCGTTCCGTGCTTGACTTACGAGCTCGTGTAGTAAGGCCTGGCCCTACTGAAATAACGGCTTATGCACTCCACTCGCTGTCTACTAAACGAGCGTTAGAGCGAATTGAGCGAGCGAGCGAAGCCTTCCTGAAGCTTCCCCCCTTCCCTCACCCTACAATTTCATTTCCATTTCAGCTTCCCCGGTTTAGTTGGTTTGGAGGATTAATTGATTGGATACCCGAGAACCATAATCTTTCAAAGGAACAGCTTCTACGACGATAGATAGGGGTCAGGTTTGGCATCTATGCCTCCTGCCCTCCAAACAGTATGGGAGCCTTTCAGCTCGTACTGCTCACACTCCTAGATCTTCACTGCACCCCCTCCACCTTTGAGCTGGGAGCTGCTCCGAACGGCCTACTTCCAAATTCGCTTTAAAAAAGTCAACGTCAACAACACCACGAAAAAGTACACGTTGGTTGCCCACTGATCTGATCATAGGTGAAATCCAATCCCCTCGCTTCGCGACAGGCTTGGAAGCCGTAAGCCCCTACTCTCTAAAGCTCCCTTCGCCTCGCCATGCCACTAGATCTATAATGACCGGCGAGTCGGAACATGTACATAACCACGCAGAGCGCCGGGCCGTGAATCGCAAGAATTGATAAGTCCTCTGGGTGGGAAAGAAAGGTTCGAAAATGGCCGCAGGAAGGAGGGCGGCCCCACCCTGAAACAAAGGTGTACGTACATAAAGAAAGAGGCTGGTTATGTCCGTCTCCTTCCCATCTATATTGACCGGGAAGAGGGGGGAGGCTCTTACGGAAGCCCTGCCCGCCCTTCTCTATTTTGAGGAATCCCTCATATTGATGATTCCAGGCTTCCCGGACTCGTCACAGACTAAAAGGAACAAGAAGAGGGTAAGTCGTCTCTGCCGTAGCGGGTCCTTCTCCTTCCGCTGAGACGGCCCTCTTTTTTGTTTTGTTCGTTCACCGCGGCACAAAAGAATGAAGAAGCTGGAATAACTCAGAAGGAGAGTGGCGCCTAGCCGTTGAAAGCGTCTGTTGTCTTTGTAGAATAACCGTACGATCTTGGACTGGCCCCCTTCGCATGACCTAGAAATAAAAAGGAGGTCCGTGCTACTATAAGGCCTCTAAACTCCTCCCTCAGGACACTGTTGCGTTGCCAGGGGGACGGGGTAGCCCCGACTTCCATAGGTCCTTGGTTCGACCTCCTAATGAGAATTGAGGTCCTTGCGCGGGCGTCTCATCCCTAGCTTGCTCTGTATGGAGTGCCCCGTGGTTCCTCGAGTGCCAGCCGCAGAGAGGAATGCCATCAACTAGGGCGCTATTTGCCACTAACCACTCGCTCGCCGGCCGCTCGGGCTCCGCGTTTCAAGTTCGTTATCCTAACCGTCTCCTCTGCTCTACCGGGAGCCTGGCCCCTTCTTCTATCTTATCTACTGCCTTGCTCCTCGGCTCCCTACTGCTCCAGCCGCTCGTTGTAATAGCTTGCTTCTCGGGTGGCTCGCACCCCGGGTGGTGCGGCTGAGCCAGAGTGGGCTCAGCAGTCGGCCTATGTATCCGGGCGCACGCGTAGAGGCATGATTAGTTCCACGAATCTCACTGCACTGACCGTAGTAAACTCCTTCTCGTTGTACCGAAATGGAGGTCTGATTTGAACGACCAGGTACAGCATCACATTTGACACCTGAGGAAGGTACAGCCCAACTATGAAGTACATCAGCAGGTGTTACAATCATACGTAGATGAGTTTTGGCTGGTACAACCACTCTATTGTCCACTTCTAATAAACGTGATTGACCCAATTCTGGATCATCTTCTGGAATCGTATAACTGTCAAAAGTGAGTGACTGTTCATCGGAACTGTTATAGTCCGAATACTCATAAGGTTGGGTCGACGCCCGCCTCCCCCCAAACTTGACTTGCAAGTTTCCCCGCAAAAAGCTCTCCACGCCTACTCTTATAAGGAGCACTATTCTTCTTTAGTTAGGTGGTTCTCCCCTCTCTTAGAGACCGTAAGACCCCGGTGGAATCGAAGGCCCGCTTACAAAATAGGCAACAGGGGACCGTTTATCGCCCAGCCCTACCTACTTCAGTTAAGCTGGAACCGAAAAAGACCTGGTTCCACACACATGAGACACGCAGAAGGTATGGGACGACCAGTTCACCACGGAAAGCTAATTCGATCCTCTTCTTCTTTGTTCGATAAATGCGCAGTGGAAAGGGATGCGGGTCGGCTCGGCGAAGTTGTAGGCCCCAATAGATCAGATCAAGAGTGATTCCTCACCTATCCTGTAAGGGGGATAGCTCGAGTAAAGATTCCCTATGCTCATGTGAACGGCCGGGGCCGGCCGGCCCGTAGATCTAAAAGTCAAAGGATCCATTTATTACATAACCTGACCGGAAATCGTTTGTCCACGAACAAAACAAAGTCAAAGTAGTCAAAGGTTTGTAGTCATTCTTCGAAAGGCACCACCATTATCTTTTGGATTTCCGACCCTACGAAGAACTCCATACATAATAGTTTAGCTCTGAGCATTCGGCTGACACTCCCACCGCCTACTCCCTTGCTTCTCGCAGCGAACGGCTCCTCGGTGGAGGAGTAGAAGCGCTGGTCCCCTTCGGTAAAGTGCGTGTGCCTGCTGTTACCTACCGTAGGACCTCCGTCCCCGAAGCGAAGAAAGAGGAGGAGGAACAAGAGGTTGTCCTCTCCTGGCCCAGTAGTTCCGCAACTACTACCGTGGTTGTTGCCAACGGGGATCCCCCATTCCGAAAGGTAACGGGGCCGGCCGTTAGGTCCAAAGTTGTATGCCACTGCTGTGGTGCCGATAGATTCACTACTTCAGCGCCGTTATCGGACATTTCAGGCTTAGCATCTATTTCTCGTATATCGCTCCACACCGAGAAGAGGGATGTGTACCTCCAGCAACAACAAGAATGGAACCATAGGCTCCTATGCTGGGAGTTGGGTATAGGTCTTATCACCTAAACTCCCCGTTTCTGGCATGCTATAGTTCTTATAGTCTCTCGACGACGGGAATGGGAGATTACCGGTAAGCCAGATGCTTCGCGAACCACCGGTACATTTCGTTGCACTTAAATCACCCTCGTAAAGAGGCGCACTCCAATACCATTGATGTCCAATAGCTTTTATAGTAATGGCTGGATCTACTACTACCTCGTCCATGGAGTATAAAAGAGCAAATGATGGTATAGCAATGAACATCGGGATGATACTTGGAAATATGGTCCGAATAATCTCGATAGTAGTCCCATGAACAATCCTTTGCGGGATTGGATTAGTTTGCTCGTGGAAATGCCATAAAGCGCGAACCAACATCCGTGATACGAAAACCAAAATAAGAATGAGGAAGAAAAAGATATCGTGATGTAAGTCATTTATTCCTTGCATAATAGGTGTTGCTGCGTCTTGAGATCCTAATTGCCATGGTTCCGCTGCATCACAAGGAGCGATTGTGAGGAAGATCTTTTCTAGAACTAGAACAATCATTTGGTTCATTCTCTTTCTTCTCTGCTCCCAAGAATAATAAAATAGAGAGACTTGTTCCGAGCGGGCGTTGGTTTTTCCAACCAAGAAAGACATTGGATGGGAGGATTTTCGATAGGAGCTGAACACCAAACGAGATGAGTACACAGAAAATCGAAAGTCCAATATACAAAAACGTTCATTCTTCCCAACATGATTTTTTCTTACTTCTTCTACGATGATTCAGCTCCTGAACCTGCAAGCTTCTACGCTGAAAAGACAGGTCGACGCTGAAAGGAACGGGAAGGCGTTTGCGTTTGTGAAAGGCCAGACAGGCGGGTTGTATTAGCTTCCGGAGAAAGAGCAAGGAGCTTACTTACCTTAGAGTTAAAAGGGCAGGGTTGGGAAGGAAGGAGATACAGCTTGAGCTTGAGCGTGTTTCTTCTTGACAGGCCTACTTTTCTTTGTTCAACTGGGCTTGTTCGCTTGACGGATCCTTGTCACTGCTAGTTAGCTCCACGAGACTTGGATAATAAGTTTTAAATGGTCTTTCTCCGACTTCTTCCTCCTTGGTTCTCTTTTCAAACGCTCCTTTAACGGCTTCGTTCGACTTACTTAGACAGATAGAGCAGGAACGACTTGTTAAAGCTAAAGCGAAGAAAGCCAGAGCAACGTGAGGCTAGCGTTTTGAAGCACCTAGCGCTAGCGCCTTCTTTTGAAGCAGGAGCTTAGTAAAGTCAAGTACTAGTATAGTTGTGGCGCACTAGGGACCACACTACGTTTTTCATCTGGCTTAAAATCAAAGTAAAGTTGCCCAGTTGCCTGCTTTTCTCTCCTAGCATCTCTAGTAGCTAGCTCAAGTCTAGCAACTCTAGTAGTAGTGATGGTAGCGAGTGCAGCTGTCGCAACTCTGGATAAAGCAGCTCAGGCAGTTCGGCTTGAAGACAAGACTCTACGCGGTTGTCCAAATCTCCCTTTTGCTGCTGGTCTCGCTCTGTCAGCTCGGCTTGTAGCTGTTATTCCTGCAGTTAAGGCAGCTGGCTTTGGGAGTGGAACGTGCAAGCTACGGCTTACTCATATGTGGGCAACCTTCGCTTGTTGCTGAAAAACGTTTTGTTATATAAAAACGAACTCGCGCAATACGGCTTTACTTTTCAGCGACTTCCTCGAACACTCGTGAAAGGGGCCAAGCTGCAATAGATGCGCCTGGGATCGTCTATACTTCAGAAGAGAAGAGTTAAAGATAGGACTAGCTAAGGTTTGGAACCCTCGACCAACTTGATCGGATGAACACAAAATAAAATCGGCACGTCGTTGACCCCGCCTTTTGTGAGTAGTGCGCCGAGACTTGATTGAGTTCCTGAAATCCTATCAAGACGTCTTCGCCTGGTCGTATCAGGATATGCCAGGATTGGACACAAGGATCTCCCCGTTATTCCCATCTGTCAAGCCAGTTAAGCAGAAACTCCACCCGAATGGATCCTAAAGATAAAAAAATAAGTTGTCAAACAAGACAATGCTGGGTTCCTGCAAATCTCTGAATATCCCACTTGGCCAATAATGTACCCGTACAAAAGAAAGCCTTATGCGTGTATGGGAGTTCGGATGTGCATCGACTTTAGAAAGATGAATAAGGAACAAGGATGACTTTCCACTGCTCAACATTGATATCCTTGTTGACAACACCGCAGGCCACGAAATCTTGTCATTCATGGATGGATTCTCAGGATATAACCAGATGTTGATGGCAGAGGAAGACCAAGATAAAACGTCATTCATTACAACAACTATAATAAAAAAGGGGGGACCGCAAGGAACTTTGGATTGAAAAAGGCTGGTGCCACTACTACGTTAAAGAAAGGACAGGGGGGCTATGACTTCGATCTTTCATGATATGATGCACCAGGAGGTCTATGTTGATGATATTCTTTCTAAGTCTTGGACTCGAGAAGACCATCTCTTCAATCTTAAAAATGTGTTTAATCACCTTAATTAAACATTTCAGTATAGGCTCCGATTGAACCCTAAAAAATGTGTTTTTGGAGCAAAGTCCGGAAAGCTCCTAGGATTCTCCGTTAGTCGGAGAGGGATTGAGATTGATCCGAGTAAAGCGAAGGCAATCACAGAAATGCCGCCACCAACGAACGAGAAAGATATTAGGGGATCTTTTTGACGAATCCCATATTTAAGCCGATTCATTGTACAGCTTATGCCGATTTGTGAACCGCTGTCCCGGGCGCACCCGATTCGCCGCCAACCACACGAAAGGAACCACTTTCTTCATGCAGAGGATGAGATTTTCCACAAAGATCTGAATGTGAATGGAAGGCAATTCTAAGATTGATCGACCAACAGACTCACTTCCTTTTTAAAGTCTCAACAATTGGGTTCCTCAAGGTCGACGAAATCGGCTCAGTCTAACAAAGCCATTGGTACTCAACTAGAGCAGTTAGAATTCTTAGCAAAGCATGCGTCCCAGTGGCTGACGTGTCCCAGCTCCCATGGTAGTCAAAACACATCACGTTGACCCAGTCCAAGTTTTTTTTATGGAAGCCACAGGATACTTCCTCTTGTTGGTGAGAAAGAAGTCCACAGCAAAGTAGACTGCTCCGGTCAACAGGAGCGGCTTCCGGTTGGTGGTGCGTGCTTCTTTTATGAGCCCGAGCCGCCACTCCTCCAGAAGGACACTGAGGTCTTACATCTCTTGAGTGCTTTGGGGGAACTTCCAATCGAGATCCAGTCCATCAAATCCTTATTTCCGTCCAATCTCAATTGTGGAGTCGATGAAGCTCTCTCTTACGTGATGAAGCTTTGGTAGCCATACGAGCGAAGATGGCGTGGTCTCCAGCAAGGGTATTAACCGGTGGATTCTTGTGATGAAGGGTGGTGGTCAAAAAGATTCCCGGTGGGCAACTACCAACAAGGGGTTGAGATAAGTAACAGACTGAAACTCTCCCCAGTACGCAGATGCTTTTGTCTTTCGGATTGGTCAAGGTCCGAGAGGAACAACCTCTATCCTTGCAGAGGGCCTTTGCAGTACTCCCGGCTTACACAGCAGGGGCCTGTTTATAGTCCTGGTTCACACTACTTACGAAAGTCATCGTTAGGTGCGCTCGCGAATACGTATTGGTATGTTCACATTCAAGTTTGATCAAAGGAATCAGAAATAGAAAAAAAAACGACTCCCGTTTCAAAAATGGAACAAATACCCTCAGGTCATCCTTTCCTGAATCTTAGCTCTTCTCTTTATTATTCTTCTACTGTCACTTTACTGGGCCGGAAGATGTAAACCGTGACGTCTCCGGGTCGTACGCCTGGAACAAGATTTCGTACAATTTCGGCGATTAAAAAAAGAAAGGAACCCTCTCCTTTCTTTCCACTTCCGTTGTTCAGGAACAAACACTTCGCCAAATTCTTTTGAGTCCCGGCCCGCTTTTTTCCCACTAATCAATTACGACCACCGAACAAACTTGGTTGACGAACATGGTTTATGCGCCGCTAATGTAGCGGCTTGTCGAGCATTTGACAAACTCACACCATCCATTTCAAATGGGATTTGTCCCGTGGACACACGAGCAATCCAACCCGTAGGATTTCCTTTTCCTCTTCCCATTCTCACTTCTGTAGGTTTCCCCGTAATAGGAAGATCTGCGAGAACTCTTACCCATATCTTACCATTTCTTTGTAATTGTCCGCTCATAGCACGATGGAATTGTCCGATTATAGCCCGACGCGCTGCTTCAATGGCTCGATATGAAAGACGACCAGCTCTACAACTTTTGATGCCATATCTTCCAAAACCAAGTTGTGTACCGTCCGGTTCGCGACCCCTACTACATCTGCCTTTACGATATTTACGAAATTTCGTACGTTTCGGATATAGCACGCCCCTTCTTTTTTTGACTATATGAGATCCGCACTTTGACACCTGAGATTCCGTAACGAGTAGATACTTCCGCAGGAGCATAATCGATTTTCTGGTTAAATACATTACGAGATGTTTTTCCATACTTTCCGCATTCAGTTCTAGCTATTTCCGCACCTTCTGATCGACCTGAACAACAAATACGTATCCCCTCCACCCCTTTTGGCATTATTAATGGAATATCCTTCACTATGTGACTAAAAATGGAACGAAATGAATTGTTCCTCAGTTGAAAAGAGATGTCTTGAGCAATCGGAGAAGCACTTTGATAAACAGATTTTATCTTTACCGACTCAATTAAGGCGCTTGCGGTGTGTGTTCTATTAGACAAAAAAGATCGCATTTTTTGCACTTCGTTCAAATAAGAATTGTACCCGTACGGAATTCTTCTGTTTCTAAGTATGATCTCTATCATCATCTCTATTCCCTTGTTCAATTCTCCTATCCCACCTAGGTCTATGAATTTCTCTATAAATTCCACAAGCGCCTTATCCTTACCCATGAGATTCCAACATTTTTGACTTAATTGACCTAGGAGTTGTTCCCGGGCATCCTCAAAAAAGAGGTTATTATACACCCCAACCCCATCCCTTGGAAAGAAAAAGGTAGCACCGAAGAAAGGAAAGAGCGAGATGGTGGTTTTTGTTGTTCCCGCGAAGCGAAGATCATTCGCTTGGCGAATGAAGTGGATCAACCTCTTTTTGGCTTGGGCCAAACACTTTTTCTCGCTGGTCGAGCTTTCTACAAAAAAACCGATGCGAGAGCGTATTCTCTTATCTAAGCTTCCTCCCTTAGCTCCCCCCATCGTAGATGGTTCAGCCACGCCCGGTGCCACAAAATGATTGAGAACTACGACGGGGTCGAAATGCATTTTGTTCTTTGTATTAAAAAAGTATTGCATGACCGAATAATTCAAGGAGGGGCGCACTGCGGGGAGGGTCCTTTTTAGTAGATGACTCGTCGGGCCGTCAGAGTTATTTTTACCAAAGAACTTGAATAACTTCGTTTTTCTGAAGGAGTCTTCCATCAGGAAGGCTATGTCATTTACAACCCCGGCGTATTTCGGATGCTTGAAGGCCCCGCTGACCCGAAGTGATTTAGAAAGATTCTTCTTTATCGATGGTGATCGGTCATGGTATCCATAGCGTTGCATCTTTTTCGGCCAAATCCGGATTTCGTTTTGCTTCTCCCGGTCGTCGAGCCTGATCGACTCGACTCTTTTCCCTGCCCCCTGGCCTCTCACTTCGTTTCGTTCTTCCTCTGTACCCTCGCTTTTTTGAAGACACCCGATCGGCTCGACTTTCCCAAAAGCCCACCACCGGCCCTTCTCCTTTCCGGGTCTTGATTTGTCGCGTCGTTTCAGTCGTAGTGGTCGACGGGGAAGAAAGAAATGAATGAATGTCCTTTTGGGAAAATGTAGAATAATACACCTACCGAGACGAAAGCCAAAGGAACTTATCGTAGGTGGACGTATCGAACCGAAATAAGATCTCAGATTAACATCTTGATACACTGATTTACCATAATAATAAATAGAGTCAATGGAACGTGGGAAGAGCCGCTTCTTTCTTGCGGGGGCTTCCATTCACCAGCGCAGACTACATACAAGTGCTCTCCGAACCGTGCAGGATAGTCACCTATCACACGGCTCTCAAACCCAACCTGTGGTGGATCCCGGGGGACAAAGTCAAAGCGCTTGATCCCTTGCCCCATACTTTGAGATGCTCCTCCCCGCCGATCAAGCAGCGACGCTGCTCGTGATAGGCTTAGCTTAAGCCGCTAACGTTCGGTTCGGATAAGTAAAGTCCCTTCGGTCGGTTCGCTCAGGTGGTCTTCCCTTATCTTCCCTAACGTTCAGAGTTGTTCTGGTTTGAGAAAGGAGCACCGCCAAGTCCACTAAGGGCGCCCAGAATGAATAAGAAATGGACAGCTGAGGGAGCATTCAACTTCGACCGACTAGATGTCGATTTCACACCTTAGGTTGGTAAGAACTGAGGGACAATGCCCCCCTAACCTAAGTTGGCCTACCAGGGAAGCAACAGGTACTTAATCGGGCGGGGGGCGGTTTGGTTTCGTGCAACGCCCCCGCAGCAGAAACAGGCGGTTGTCATTTGAAAGTAAACGCCCCCACCCCAGTTCCCTCGCTCTATTGGAAAAACGCTTCGAAAGAAGACAAGGCCCCGACCAGCCGGCCCGCCCCCTTTCTTTGCCCGCCGGCCGCCTAGCTCGTTCTTTTTTGAGATCTGGATGGTGGGTAAGCATTAATTCTTTAGATCTAATGCTGCAAGCAGCAAGCGTAGGCTGAAAAGGCAATACTCACACGTTGGGGTAGGGCGCGCCAAAGCAACCTGGGGCCCCCTCCGGGGTCACTACAAAAGCTCTTTCCACGTTCTTGAACTGGCTGGCTGCGTTTTGTAGCGCGCGTACTCTTCTCCTGTTCTACAAATCTACAACTCTCTTTACTGAGCGAGACTCCCCATCCATATTTGCATCCATATCCCGCCCATTTTTTTTTTATTTCTATTCTATGATTTTAATGACAGCTTCAACTAGGCTCCATTTTAGAGTTCGGTCTTAATCATCAGGGGCGCGTCGGAACGGTAGCTGCTTAGTCTCATCCGAGAGTCAAATCCATTTGTACTGCTTTTGTTTCTAAAAAAAAGAAGGGGGTCGATTCGATTTAGGCTCCTTCCCTTCCACTGAATAGCTGCGCTAGCAGGTACTACGAGCCCTCTGTCCCACGCATCTAACCAGCTCGCGTGGTTCACCGGTTCCACCGAATCATTTTTTGAAGCGGAGCATAGTGCGGCGCCGAGCGAGAAACGTCTCTTCTTTCTATTCACTGATCTGAACTTAGCCCTTGTTTTATTATTGATTCCTGGGGCTAGGCGTTCGCTGAATAAGTCAGTCTATCCGAACCGAAGAAACCCAGATCAGTGACGGCCTCTCCAGCGGAGCTGGGCGCCGGGGCCCTGGATGCGCTAGCGATCGGCACATTAGGGGAGTGGTTGCCCGGGTTTCTCGGCCTGGTATCCTGTTCGTTCATGATATCTACATTCAACTGTGCCCCGGAGACACGGTCGAAGCAAACCAGTGTGCTTCTTTCACGACATGCTCTTGTCCCGGGTGTCTTCCTGTGGTCTTCTAGCGTTAGAAGAAGTCGTGTTCGTCCCGGACATCAGCAACGTCCTCCCACGCCTTTTATTTAGTCAAATATGGGACAAAGATCAAGAAAAGACGGACCGGACCCATTCGGTGACTTTCGCGGTCGCCCTCACTGAACCGACTTGGATCTGAACTACGATTCAGATCAAGTCTTACCGAAATAGGATTTCCTTTTCGTGCCATATGGCGCTTAGACTTGACTTTCTCCCCTTTCTTCCCTGTCTAATGTTCTCGAAGGTCTTCGTTTCCGTGTAGAAGCAAACTCTCCAAATGGATGACCTAGTGATCTTACAAAAGAGTTTTTCCATACCATAATAAGTACGGAGCAATCAAAGCGGCGAAATAGAAGATCTACGTGAACCCCCTCTGTTCTTCTTCATTCAAAACAGGAAAGCATCAACAAAACAGCCCTCCCATAGAGATCGTAATGGCATGTTGTCAAAATTTTCCCGAACTTACTTGCCAAACAACTTCCACTTCCGAACTGACTACTCTTCCTCTTAGGTATGCATCTCCTGATCTGGAACAACAGAGGAATAGGAAATAACCCCTAAATCCGTAGGTTGAGGCAGCTTATCCAATCCCATTCCATTTCTATTGTTGCTATTCAAGAGCCGATGATTTACTCCTCTGAAATGGCTGCTGTTTCACATCGTCTGGGGATGCAAAATGACATCACTAATGGTTCTGAAGTTGCATTTGGATTCTCTGGAAGGGGAATCCTTCTTTGCAGGGTATAACGGTGCATGAACTGTGCCCGTCAGAGCAAAATATAGCAGCCCTTGAGAATGCAAGAAAACACTTAGTGGAGTGACATCTGAAAGAAGACATTAAAAGACATGCTCTGATTACTATCCAACTCTTTTATCAACAGAAAATACAAGGGTCTCAGAGGAGCTGTTGGCTTATATTCCATCACGGGTGACTGAGGAGGATAACAACATGTTGCTTTCCACTCCATCTGATCAAGAAATAAAGTTCCTTCTCCTTGTCGGCTGATAGCGCCCCGGGACCAGATGGATTTACTGGCATCTTCTTCTCTGTCTGTTGGGAGACTGTCTCTAGAGATATTATAGATGCGAGACTCTCTTTCTTTCTCCATGGTTTTCTGGGTTATACTTCTAAATTTCTTGCCCTTAAAACCCACGGAGCGGTGGAGAATGCATCAAACTTCTCTTCTCCCTCTCTGTCACTTTGTTTATAAGATAATTTCTAAGATATTTACAGATCAACTGAGTCTCCTACTGCCTAGAATGATTTCTTCTCCACTATGTGCCTTTATTAAGGGAAGAAGTCTCATGGACTGTGTCTATCTGGCGCAAGAGTTAACTCATGATCTGAACAAGCAGAAATGTTATATATATTAAAGTGAGATATGCAGAAAGTTGGAGTGGTCCTTTCTTTTTGCAGTCCTCAGTTGGATTTGCTGATGCTTGGATTGCACTCATTGATAGAATGTTCTCAAATTGCTGGTTTTATCTCCCGGGTCAGTGCATGAGAAGTAGGTGCCTGGGAAGCAGGGCAGGCTGCAGTCCCACAGGCAAGGGAAAGAGCATAGTCAACTCCCAGCCGGATAAAAACAACTCTGCAAGCCAGTCCCTCATCCCTTAAGAAAAGTCTTGATTTCTTGTTCGAGTTTCGTTAGCTGAACATCATTTATCGTGACTTCTGATGGAACCGGCTTCCTTGCCTATTTGACTACCAGTCAATGAATGATTGATTGATTAACAACGAGAAAAGAGTTTTTAGGCGAGTCAGGTGTACGTACTTAGTTAACGATCGATTGATATTCATTTTTGAATAGCTGACTGAACATCATATCAAGGTGACAGGATTCGAACCTATGGCCCTCTGTACCCAAAACAGATGCGCTGACCAGACTGCGCTACACCTCGTCTCACCCAGCAAACGGAGGCTGAAAAGCCGGAGCGCGCGAGGCGCTCAGTAGTTTTGAAGCTGGGACGCGAGAACCCCCGCTTTTTTTAAATCTGCCTCCATTCACTTTCATTTAAAAACCCGGTTCGCTCTCGGCTACGTTTCCTGCTTAGAAGTGGATTCGAACCACTGACACAAGGATTTTCAGTCCTTTGCTCTAACCAACTGAGCTACCTGAACCACTTTCCTAAAGTAGATTTTCTTCATCAAATAAAATAGCGCCCTACCCGCAGTGGAGGAGCTTGCTCAAGAACCGAGAGCCGGCCAGGGTGAAGAAATTCAACCTCGTTCGGTCAGGTCTTCTTCGCTATAGACGCCACCAAGAACAAGAAAGAGGCTCTCCGCTCCTAGTCACTAAGTAAAGTAGTGCTTGTCCTCCGGGTTCCAAGTTTTATCTCACGTCATTTCGTTTCGCCCGCCCGTTCCACTTCCGTGCCGGAGGAAATGGGATTCGAACCCATGATACAATCTTCTTGTATGTCGATTTAGCAAACCAATGCCTTAAGCCACTCAGCCATACCTCCCTGTTGTTGATCGGAATTGGATGTGCCGGGTTGGTTGCCCGAAGTCAAATCTGATCCGATTCACTGCGTAAGCCGTAGCGTGCGCTGAAAAGCCGTAGTGCGCGCTGAAAAGCCGGAGCTTAGATTTTCCTTCTCTGACGCGCCCTGTTGTTTTGAAGCTAGCGCGCGTACTCTTCTTCTATGAGCGAGACTCTATCCAAATCTATGGATCTCCCCAGCATCCAAGTCCATCTCCGCCACTCGTTGGGCGACGCCTTCCTTTCTCCTTTCTATGAACACCCCACCGCTGAATGATGAACTTTGCCAGTCTTCGCCTCCGACCTGACCAGGAGAGAGAGAACACACGGTCAAGCCAAGCCCCCCTTCCTTACCTGCCTGAATGGAATTCATATCTCCTTCGTCTGGTTGGTCGAGACCCAACCCCTGGACCGTGACTAAACCATTACATTACGGAGAAGTCCATTCTCGTCATGATCGATCCACGTCCTACCATAATGCCCGGAGAACCAGGCTTGCTTAGCTTACCAAGCTAGCTTACTAAGCTAAGCGCGAAGGAATTTTTCTAAGATTGCACGAGCTAGCCAGAAGGTAGCGTAGCTTGCTTCTAGAATCTTCTATAGTGATCCACTGGATCGGGTGAAGCCTCCCTGTTGCCATGCCACTGTTCCGACTTAGCCGCTTCCATCAACTGCTAGTTGGTTCCAGAGTCATGATTAAGCGGAATAAGCATTCAGCTTAAGCTGATTGAGCGCCCTAAAAGAATTGAGTTTTCGCACAGGCAGATAGACAAATGAGGAACCCAGACAGAAAAGAGAATGAATCAAAGAAAAGATGAAACTTTACAGAACGCCCGAAGGCAGTCAACTTTTGAGCCCGAAGGAGTTCCATCATAGGCAGCTGAATTTGTTGTCCATTATAAACAACTAACTATTAGTAAGGTGGCTGCATATTAAGTCGAGTGAACTGGCGATTATGTTAAAAAGAAGTTCGGTCTGCAATTTCTTCAAAGTGGAAAAGCAGCAATGACCTAATAGTTTAGTTGGTGCCAAGTGGTGGCAGAAACTTTTGAAGACCTGGAGAAGGCGAGGGCATAGATCAATTCATCTTTTAGTGTATAAAGTCCCCCGCTCCGCAAGCGCCTCTACCGAACTTCCCCGTTCGAAGATCCTTCACAACGAAACCGGTAAGAATGAAAAGCTTAATTGATGATCATCCGACAATTGAGAAACAGATAAGAGGCATTCGTTAGAATGTTAGGAACAAGTCAAAACTATGGCACCATCTTCCATAGAGGTCGATATTCGGGCTGACCCAATGTGAGTAATGGGTAAGCTCGAACCGTCTCCGTTTAAGTACCATGCGAGGCCTTCTACTCTATAAGGAACAAGATTGTGAAGCTCCGTTTAACATGGTTTGTTGCTCCAGAATCAACAACCCGGGGCCCCAGAGGGGTCACTAGTAAAGTACGCTACCTAAGAGATAGGGGAGTTTTTCAGCTCCTTCGAATCCTCTTTTGAAGTTTCATAATTTTGTCTTTTTCTTTCTAACAAAGGAACCACCATTTAACTGAGAAAAGTTTCGTGCTGCTCGCCACTCCCCGAGGCCAAGGACGGGGTCGAACCGTCATTCCAGGATTTGCAGTCCGATACATTTCCATTATGTTACCTAGCCAAACCCGCCACTCATGTGCCAAAGTCAAATGGCATCCTTCCCCGCTCCCTCTTTTTCTACATATGCGGTGGCGGGCAGAGCGCTCTATATGACCGGCGGCGGGTTACCAGAGAGGAGGGGACAACGTCAGAAGCTTCTTATTTACAATACCTTGCTCAATCTTCCTTCCTTTTCTGATTGAAAGTAGCAAGCCACTCCACTACTAGTACAGAGGCCAGATAGAAGTTGGCTTCTTCTATATGTGAAGGCGAAGAACATATAGAAGCTAGCTCTTGTCTTGGTTGGAACCATGCCTATATAATCTCATTTTGCTTACCAAAGTCAAGTGGTCTTACTAAACAACGTAAGTAACTATTCCGTTCCAAGTGACATGGCTTTTCACTATTCCTTTCAAGAAAAGGTTGCTCATCCAGTCCAGCGGATCAATTGTTTATGCGGCAGTGCGATGCGCTCAAATCTCCTCTCCTCTTTCCTCATTCTGATTGATTCGCTTCTTCCTTCGCGCAAGCGCTTGGTTCGCCCCTTGTTGCATTTCGTGATCCTCCGCTTCAGTCCGCGTTTTTCAGATAGCCGGGATCCGACGTTGATTTCCGATTGAAATGTCAGCTCCTGGTTTTGGGCGGCCCATATGGTTAGTTCAGCTATCACTACTTGAAGCCCCTGCGGCCTTGTTCCATTAGCATTGAGATCAATCACCACACCACCTCTATCATACATACGACATTACACGACGCGAGAGTGCATGGTCAACAAACACACACCTACAGCGCCTACGTTCCGCTTGCAGCCAATACGACCACAACCTAACTTGCACGATATTCAACAACCGAAGCTACAGGTAGTCCCGGGGGGACGGCATCCTCCTATAATAGTTAGCAGTACTGAACAACCGAGTCGTCGGTCCGGGGAAAGAACTTTGACCATTAAAAAAAAGGCGCTTGCGCTTAACTCGCTAGGCCTTCGGAACAAAGGTGATTCTGTTCATGCTAAATAGGCTCATTATATATAATAGCTGCGAAGCCTTCTATGGTATGGAGACTTTGCTTCCCGTTCGCTGAACAACCCCTGTTGCTTAACTTAACTATGCTTTTTTTTTAGGGAACACCTCTTTTTTAGCTATTGAATTAGGCGATCCGAAAATAAATATCTTTCTCACTCCCCTCTATCAGAAAAGGAGGCGTCGGTTCTGAAATGGTGGTAAGGCAAGCTCTATGTATCTAGGTAGAAGTAGACCTCGAGCTCTGGGGTCAGTCAGGTAGGTAACCTAACCCACTTTAAAGAGTAGTGGAAGGAAACTTTCTCCTTAATCCGTCGGTTGGCTGGTCAGACTATCACACACGAGACTCGCCTGGGCTCTCATCGAGACCAACTCTCTCCTTCACGTCTGGTACCATTGCCCCGCCACTCTTGGTCCTTGTTGGGTCGGGTCATTCTTCACTCCTGTTACAAGGGAGACCTCTCTTCGCATACCGACCCTCCTGTAAGTTCCACTTCTGGGGCGAAGCTGAGCACTAAGGGCATAAGGGCGGGCTTTTCGGTTCTTATTAACGTTCTTTTCCAGCCCCGATCTTCCCACCTCCGGTCACATGAGCTTTCGAGAGCCCGGTCCGGATCTCTTATATTTGAGATGTATGTCTAATGTCTTTCAGCTCAGCGGGATCCAGAGAAAGACAGATCTTTCTAAGGATAATAAGATGAATAAGAGAAATAAGAAGGATTGGTCTTCTATTCTTCCCAAAGGCGCTACCACGAGGGGTTCTTCCCGTACGGCTGAAACAGACAATCAATCGTCATGATGAACGTGCTCGCCTGGAACGTGCGGGGAATCGGTCATTTTGATACTCTTTCCCGCCTCGTCCGGAAGCACAAGGCCGCGCAGGTTGTTAGGTTTGTCCTGCGGCCTATTCTTTCTGCTAAGAAGATCACTATAATTAAAATAAGGCTGAGATTTGATCACTGCATTGCCAATGGGGATGGTGATTAAGTTGCTCAAATTTGGGTGTTATGGAACTCTTCAATTGAATCATGTTTTGTCTCATCGTCAATTTATTGTTCTCTCTATGGGGGCTGTGGAGGAGCCCGATGCATTCTTTATTTTTGTCTATGCCAAATGCACAGTGGTAGATAGGCGTGTTTTATAGCATGAGCTTCATTCTTTTGCTCAAACTGTAAACAAACCTATTCTCTTGGCGGGTGATTTCAATACAGTCCTCTATAGTTATGAGAAGTTGGGGATTCATCCAGCTGACAGTGCATCCATGGCAGATTTTCCTTTATGACTAATGCAGCCTTTGCAGATGCTGGTTTTAGAGGAAGCATATATACATGGTGCAACAAGAACACAATTTGATCGGGTGATACCTATCTACAGATATCGGGGTTCAAGTCCTTTTCGATCGATTGATTTTGAAAAGTACTCTGAACTCGAATAATAATAAGAAAAAACGACTCCCAATTACCGATCTCTTTACGTGTACCTCATGTCAAAATGGCACCTTAGGGGTACTCTTTGAAAAAGATTTTAATACATACGAGAATTGTGAGCCAAGTTCGGTCTTCGAGACTTCAAGAAAATATACGCAAAGGATGAGGAATTTCTTTTTGAAAGACGCTCCTGAATTGAAAGCTCTGATGAAAGCAAAGCGGATGAAAGAGAAAAATGGGTGAAGGAAAAGGGCAGCCGGATCGCGCTGGTCTAACTTCCAGTCACCTACAGCCCCATCCGGCTGCCCGGGTGACTGTTGTTTTATTTGTACGGTCATAGAAAGCTTCCTTCTCATCCTGGTAGTTAATCCCCAAACAACGACTCCCATCCTGCCATTCCACTGGAGAAGAAACCCGTCGGATCGAAATAAAGGAAGATTCGATCCCATCGCCATTGTTCCAGATCGTGGACGAATCAGTCTCAGTCAGTATCTGTTGGGCCATAGACCATCCACCCGTGGGGTTTCCTGTTCCCTCCAGGATTTAGAGTCTTCTCCTAGACTGCATTAGCTTCCATCAACGCTCCAAGAATGCAATCATCGAAGTTGATCCCGCCGCACCGATCATTCGGGGTCCCCCCTTATTCCATATGTGCCATGCGCCCCTGGAGGGGAAAAAGTAAAGAGTGACTTGCTGGATAGTGCCTCTGATTTGAGACATATGCTAAGAGGTGCGGATAGTGAGAAAGTGGGCATAGCCCGCAAAGGGCTTTTCCTGCACTTTAGAGCATGATGGAACACCACGACAAACTTACATCGTCAAGTCGTCAGCCCCGGATGCGTCCTGATGCCTGGTACTTCGAGCCAAAAACAGCTGCACCCATTCCTTTTGAAGGAAGAAGAAGTTCCAACCCGAGCTTTGGCTATGCAACTAAAGCCCGTTTTCATCCACATTTCCAATTTGACCACCAAGGTTAGTGTGCAGAGTTCCGTGTATGGCTAACAAAGCTTTTCCTTTGGAAATCCCGGATTGACTTTTGAAACCCGCATGAGAATCCATTACCATGGTCGAGAGCAGGTAACGAAGTTCCCAATCCTTGCATAGAAAGAATAGTGATTCATGCCTTCGTGGCGAAGAGTAGATTTTGAAGGAATATACACTGAATTGAATCATTTGGAGCCTTTCAAACCATCGGTTAGGAGACTCAAACCTTTCCGGAAGCATAGCAGACTGCCTAGACGTTTCTCCTCGGGAATACCTTGTCTAGTCAGTCCTCCGGGCATACCGGAGGCCGGGGCAAAGAAAGATTGCTATTCCGTAGGTGAAACTTCATGTCGGTACTGGAGTGATGATCACTCCTTCGAGTAGGAGGGGTAAAAGGGCGTTCCCTGTAGGGACTAGTGGCCTGCATTCAGGACGAGGAAAAGTCCAAACCCCCGCTACCGTGCCAGTTGTGAGATCGTGTCCCTATGGGGGACAAAGGCGCATTGGCCCTCTCGAGGCCATGTCAATTTGAACCCTCCTCCATTCTTACCTGAGATCGCGGAGCGGGCCTATCTTTAAAGCGGATACTACCGCCTAGAATCTTTTTGCACTTTTCAGGCACGTAGGTCTTGTTTAGAGACAAAGAAACACACTCTTTTCTTTGGCGATTGCGACACTCTTCCATTAGCACATCCTGACCACTTGGTCAGCTCCTTGTCGACAATTTTATCCTTCTTTGGCCAGTAAGGCAATTGGACTTTGAGCAAGTTCCATGTCACCTTCCTTCGGCTCACTTGCCGCGATCTTCCTTCCATTTAAGAGAGGATTAAAATCCCCATTCTTGCTCTTCCGATCAGAAAAGGCAGTTGACTCGACCCTAGGGTTCGAGTTATCGCACATGAGGCAGTCTAGAGGTTCCCTAGATGCCGGGTCGACCGCTACAGGGCCAACATGATCGCGCGAAGCGCTTTCCATTGCTCTATCCAACTGGACCTCTGGATGGCAATTCCGTAGTCATGGGAACAAAAAAATAATCCACGACTCGATTCATTCCCTTATCAACGATGAGAGACTGAGTCAGGTCGTCCTCATCACGTGAAGACTCCATTTTTGGAGCACGATAGGAGCCACAATGGTTGGCTCGCTTCTCTCTCTCTCTATCTATCCCTCCCCCCGATAAAGGAATTGGCATCCTTTCGTTAGAACGAGCTTCAATGTCTGAAGTGACACTGGGATCTTGGGGATGAGACTTGGCAGTGCGAGATGAGTCGCTAGTGCGACTAGGCGAGATCGGACTTTTTATCCCGGTTTGAAGATCAGTCTGATCTTCTTGCTCTTTTTGAATAGTGGCCAAAATAGAGTAGGCCACAGTTGATGCATCACTCAAGACCGTTTGGGCTTGAGGTGAAGAACGGGAAAGTCGGTACCAGCTGACTTGGAAACCGATAGGGTAGACTCAGTCATACGAGAGCAGTTTCCACATTGGGAAACTGGGCAAGTCCAAGTTCTATCACTTCTAGAGTCTACGCTCCGACAATTGAACCTAGGTCGGTCAAGCTGGAAACTGTGTCCAGTCGATGCTGAGGAGAAAGATTCGTTTCAGTGTAAACATAATCAAGGAGAGGGACACTCTAAATCTCCGTTGGAAAAGGATCCATTCAGTACGAATCCCAACTACGGA